CCATTAAAATGGAACTGTTGTAACTAGATATTTCGGACTTCAATCCATGGATAAAACTAATTTTTTTTTTTATAACATTAACATAATGTGCATTTTTTAATGATTCTTTTCTCATTTATGGGATTTTATGAATCTACAAAAAAAAACTTATCCACGAAGAAAAAATGGGCACAGTCTTTGTATAATCACCTAAAAATGGTAAAAAGTTTTTTTATTAATTGGGGTAAAGGTTAGGGTATATAGTGATACGAACTTATAGAAATAATGATTTAGAAAGTGATAAAACACATTTTAAACTTAATCAATTAGTTTCAATGATCTATTAATTTTGACTATAGATCTTATATCCGCTCTTCTATAGAATAGAATATAGTATTCTAAATATATTAGAATATGTATAGATAGTATAAAATAATATAAATAAAAAATACAAACTTTTGTTATTATCGAATGCGCAAATCGATGGGGAAAATAAGAATCCCCATCCTGAAAATTATAAAACATACTAAAAAAAAAGGTGAAACCTTGTGCTTGCTTTTATTCTTTTTTCAAACAAAAAATACTATTTTTAGATTTTCAAATTCAGGCAACAAAAAATTATTATTAGACTATAAGAGCAAAACAACTTCAATTTAATATTACTATTGATCGGATCAAACCATTAAAGAACATAAATTATGCCCTTTATTTTAATTTTATTAGTTTATTGTTTTATTTTATTTATTATTTACATTTTTTTATATTATTTATTTTTATAGTTTATAGTTTTATAGAGTTTATTATAAATATTAAAAATATAAATTATATTGTTTTAACAATGTTTAAAATATTCGATTATTTTAATTATTTTAACTTTGGTAAATTATCAATTTTTTTATAACTTATAAAAAAAAAAATGAAACTAGATTACTTTTCGAGTCAAACCAATTCAGATTTTTCCCAGTTTTGGATTATTTATTTGTTGCACAAAAAAAACTTTTTGAATTCCTCGTAGAAAGAGATTTCCCTAACGAAAAGGCTTTCAATGCTGCCGAATATCCCTTCCTTTTCCAGATATTTTTTCGAATTCGTTTTTTTGATATAGAGGTGCGCTTTTTTGGAACTGCCATTAAGAAATTCTAATAGGTTATTCATTGCCAGGGTTGGATGTCAAAGACATCTATTGTTCAAAACCGATTGTTCTTTACTATTCATTATAATTATGGTCATTATAATTATGGATCTATTTATTTTCTAGATTGTACTTCCTTCATAAAAATATGGATATAGAAAAATAGCATAAAATAGTACTAGCAACAAAAACTATATGGTAGTTTTTTTAAATTAAATACAAAAATTGTTTTTTTTTTCTATGCCATATACAATCCGATACAACATCTACAACATCTGGAAGAAAGATTCGTATTTATTTTATTGGTACTCTTATATCTTCCTTCAGCTATATCTTCTATATCTATAGAATCTACTATGCAATAGAACTCGAATTGATTGAAGTTGATAAAAAAAACAAATACAAAGAAAAAACCCGTGCCTTTCTATCTCTGGTTAGTTTTTTTTTTCTAATTTTATACATGGAATAAAATACCTAGAAATGGTTAATAAGCCAATCCCTATAGTTATTAATAAAAATTAATAAAAAAACTTTAGTAATTTTTTATATTAATTATTCATTTATTATTCATTTAATTGGGCAAGCTCGAGAAAAGAAAAGAGTACATCTAATTTTATTTTTTTTAATTAGAACGAGACTAGTAGTTAATCTGCGAAAAGGTACAGGATAGATTGTTTTATAAAAGCTATTTTAGGAATTTCTTCTTTTAATTTTATGTAAAGTCACGTGTTGGGGTCATAGTTTCTCTATCATAACCTTTCCGACAAATGGCTTTTAACTGTTTTTGGTGAAATTTGTTATCCTTGCTCTATAGATATAAATAAATTATTGTAATACGTAACGGTAATGAAAATTGAAATTTTCATTTTTTGTATCTTCATAAAATTTGACTTAATAATTTAATAAAAATACTTATTTCTTTTTCACTAGTAACTTGGTCATATCGTTTGACCAATTCTAACCTCTTGATTTGAAATATTTGAGGTAGTTGAGAAAGATTCAGAATAATTAAAGCTAGAAAATTTTATTTCAGTTTTGTATATCTTAACTTTTTTTATTAACTTTTTATTAACTGACCTTTTTCAAAAGAAATAAAAGCCGGTGAATCAGAAACAATTAATTAAGATAAAAAGATTCTTTTTTTATGGAATATACATATCAATATTCATGGATCATACCTTTCATTCCCCTTCCAACCCCTATGTTAATAGGAGTAGGACTTCTACTTTTTCCGACGGCAATAAAAAATCTTCGTCGTATGTGGGTTTTTCCTAGTGTTTTACTGTTAAGTATAGTTATGATTTTTTCATCCCATATATTTATTCAACAAATAAATAACAGTTCTATCTATCTATCTGTATGGTCTTGGACCATCAATAATGATTTTTC